GACGTTCCAAAAACGGGTACTATCGGATCGGGTGAATTAGAGAATAGACAGAGGTCCGTTGGCATTTCAGCCTTTCTTCTCCTTTCAGGGCCTATCCGAAAGAGAATCCAGTACCTCTTGGTCCTGAATATCAGAATAGGACGAACGAACCGGCCTCCGCGGATATCTTTGCTTCGGAACAAAACCCTGCAATCAAATAGATTGTCCCAAGGGCGCCATATTCTAGGAGCCCAAGTTATGCTATTGAAAATTCGTTCCTCTAGCAGTTCCGGTTTGACCATTCCGTTCCCTTTTTCAAACTCCACTTCTTTTCATATAGCAATCCCTGATCAAAGAGAGAACAATATCCATTTCAAAACATTTCTAACGGATTCCTTGGTTCGGACCGACGAAGTAATGGCACTCGATTATTATCAACCTGACTGCAATCTTTTTCTGTCGGTAAGGATTGCACCAGAGCACCTTCTACTTCTAATAGGCCATGAACTATAGATAGAGAAGAATCATTCTGAGCGAGTCCATAAGAAGCGACCCACTTTTTTTCATCGGTTCCGGGGGAAGACCAAAGATCTTGCGCGACCGGTCCGCCAGAAAAACTCAAAAGAGAAAGAAGTCTCGTTAATCTCTTCATGCTCGTTCCAAGTTCGAAGTACCCTTTGGCCAAAGAAAAACCCGCTTCCTGACACGATTGCCTCTTTATCTTTATATAGATAGATTCTATGGGGTTATTACTTAGAAGTCTATTTTGTACAAGAGCCCCTCCTATCTGATAGAAAAGGGTCCCATGATCCCGAGCCGGTCTTACCTTGGCTCGCAAACCCCAAGTTTGTCTATGAAGAGCCAATCTAATTGTATTAGTTTCTATAATGGATTTCTTATGTGGAATACTAATGGATAGGGCCTCGTTGCTAAGTGCTACAAGATCTAGTGCACTGGAACTCGTGGTTATGGACCCGAATCCTTTAGTATGGAACATTGTCTTTTCCAAGTAAAAACCCCTAGTATATGAAAGAATGAAAAGGTGCTTTCGTTCTTGTGGAATAAGAAGCCCTCGTACCTTAATGAAAGGAAAATAGGAATTTTTCGTTAGGTATTTGACCAAATAGGATCGTCCAGTTCCTATAGAACCTATCACTAAAATACCCGATAGGGCTAAGCGGAACGAAAAGGGTTTTCCATGAGATGGTAAATGAAAACGATTAGCCCCACACGAGGTTTGGGAATAAGTGATTGTCTGATAATGAGCAAGGAATATACGTCTTTCTGCTAAAGAGGATCTATTAAACTCATAATTCATTAGATCCTTGTTATCAATGTCAACTAGGTATCATAAGTAAATGGATCCCGGTTGTTCAATCCTTTGATAACCAAGGTCATTCTTTGCTAAAGAGAAATGATCACTATGAGTCAGACTCAATAGAATTGGATCCATTCCAAATAGCGAGAATTAGGATTCTTGATCCCTCTCAATCTCTCTTTCAATTCGAGGATCCAGAGAGGTGTTTTCGTAGTCATCTCCGAATATTTGCCATCTCCGAATATTTTCGATTTCATTTTTCTATGATATGTCTTTCTATATGAAAATTGGTTATTTACGATGTACGATGATCCCTGTTAAGCATCCATGGCTGAATGGTTAAAGCGCCCAACTCATAATTGGTAAATTTGCGGGTTCAATTCCTGCTGGATGCACGCGAACGGGAACGTTCCATAAGTCTATTGGAACTGGCTCTCTATCCATGGAATCTCATCCATCATCCATACATAACGAATTGGTATGGTATATTCATACCATAACATAAGAACAATAAGAACTCGAATTCTTATCGATACTGGAACTCAGAGCATAGGAGGGAAAGTCGATTTATGGATGGAATCAAATACGCAGTATTTACAGAAAAAAGTCTTCGTTTATTGGGAAAGAATCAATATACTTTTAATGTCGAATCGGGATTCACTAAGACAGAAATAAAGCATTGGGTCGAACTCTTCTTTGGTGTTAAGGTAGTAGCTGTGAATAGCCATCGACTACCCGGAAAGGGTAGAAGAATGGGACCTATTCTGGGACATACAATGCATTACAGACGTATGATCATTACCCTTCAACCGGGTTATTCTATTCCACTTCTAGATAGAGAAAAAAACTAAAGGAGAATACTTAATAATACGGCGAAACATTTATACAAAACACCTATCCCGAGCACACGCAAGGGAACCGTAGACAGGCAAGTGAAATCCAATCCACGAAATAATTTGATCCATGGACGGCACCGTTGTGGTAAAGGTCGTAATTCCAGAGGAATCATTACCGCAAGGCATAGAGGGGGAGGTCATAAGCGCCTATACCGTAAAATCGATTTTCGACGGAATCAAAAAGACATATCTGGTAGAATCGTAACCATAGAATACGACCCTAATCGAAATGCATACATTTGTCTCATACACTATGGGGATGGTGAGAAGAGATATATTTTACATCCCAGAGGGGCTATAATTGGAGATACTATTGTTTCTGGTACAAAAGTTCCTATATCAATGGGAAATGCCCTACCTTTGAGTGCGGTTTGAACTATTGATTTACGTAATTGGAAGTAACCAATTAGGTTTACGACGAAACCTAGAAATCGATCACTGATCCAATTTGACTACCTCTACGGGATAGACCTCAACAGAAAACTGTTGAGTAACGGCAGCAAGTGATTGAGTTCAGTAGTTCCTCATAGAAAATTATTGACTCTAGAGATATGGTAATATGGAGAAGACAAAATTGTTTGAAGCACGCACAGAACCGGAAGCGCCCCTTGTTTCAAAGAGAGGAGGACGGGTTATTCACATTTAATTTGATGGTCAGAGGCGAATTGAAAGCTAAGCAGTGGTAATTAAGACCCCCCGGGGAAAATAGGGATGTCTCCTACGTTACCCATAATATGTGGAAGTATCGACGTAATTTCATAGAGTCATTCGATCTGAATGCTACATGAAGAACATAAGCCAGATGACGGAACGCGGAGACCTAGGATGTAGAAGATCATAACATGAGCGATTCGGCAGATTTGGATTCCTTTCCTATATATCCACTCATGTGGTACTTCATCATACGATTCATATAAGATCCATCTGTCTAGAGATCGTCATATACATCTAGAAAGCTGTATGCTTTGGAAGAAGCTTGTACAGTTTGGGAAGGGGTTTTTTGAGAGAAAAGAAGAATCTACTTCAACCGATATGCCCTTAGGCACGGCCATACATAACATAGAAATCACACGTGGAAGGGGTGGGCAATTAGCTAGAGCAGCAGGTGCTGTAGCGAAACTGATTGCAAAAGAGGGTAAATCGGCCACTTTAAGATTACCATCTGGGGAGGTCCGTTTGGTATCCCAAAATTGCTTAGCAACAGTCGGACAAGTGGGTAATGTTGGGGTGAACCAAAAAAGTTTGGGTAGAGCCGGATCTAAGTGTTGGCTAGGTAAACGCCCCGTAGTAAGAGGGGTAGTTATGAACCCTGTGGACCACCCCCATGGGGGCGGTGAAGGGAAAGCCCCCATTGGTAGAAAAAAACCCACAACCCCTTGGGGTTATCCTGCGCTTGGAAGAAGAACTAGGAAAAGGAAAAAATATAGTGATAGTTTTATTCTTCGTCGCCGTAAGTAAATACGTAACTAGGAATATGGAAAATTGCATTTTTGGAATTTGCAATAATGCGATGGGCGAACGACGGGAATTGAACCCGCGCATGGTGGATTCACAATCCACTGCCTTGATCCACTTGGCTACATCCGCCCCTTATCCAGCTAAAGGATTTTTCTCTTTTTTCCATTCATCATTATTCTATTTATTCTGACCTCCATACTTCGATCGAGATATTGGACATAGAATGCCACTCTTTAAAATGGAAAAAAGGAGTAATCAGCTGTGACACGAAAAAAAACGAATCCTTTTGTAGCTCATCATTTATTGGCAAAAATCGAAAAGGTCAATATGAAGGAGGAGAAAGAAACAATAGTAACGTGGTCCCGGGCATCTAGCATTCTACCCGCAATGGTTGGCCATACAATCGCGATTCATAATGGAAAGGAACATATACCTATTTACATAACAAATCCTATGGTAGGTCGCAAATTGGGGGAATTCGTGCCTACTCGGCATTTCACGAGTTATGAAAGTGCAAGAAAAGATACTAAATCTCGTCGTTAACTGAATTCAGAATAGAAAGATTCAAAATAAAAAAAAAACAAAGGTAGGCGGGGAATAACCTTATTTATGACAAGTTTCAAACTGGTAAAGTATACCCCTAGGATAAAGAAGAAGAAGAGTGGGCTAAGGAAACTCGCAAGGAAAGTTCCAACCGATCGTCTACTTAAGTTCGAACGGGTTTTCAAAGCACAAAAACGCATCCATATGTCTGTTTTCAAAGCACAAAGAGTTCTTGATGAGATTCGCTGGCGTTACTACGAGGAAACTGTTATGATACTGAACCTCATGCCTTATCGAGCATCTTATCCCATCCTAAAGTTGGTTTATTCGGCAGCAGCAAATGCTACTCATTATAGGGATTTCGACAAAGCGAATTTATTCATCACTAAAGCCGAAGTCAGTAGGAGTACTATCATGAAAAAATTCAGACCTCGAGCTCGAGGACGTAGTTCTCCCATAAAAAAAACCATGTGTCATATAACAATTGTACTAAATATAGTAAAGAAATCTAAATAATCTTTAGATCCATCTTAGATTTCGATTCCCAGTAAAAAAAAAAATAGAATAGAAAAATATGGGACAAAAAATAAATCCACTCGGTTTCAGACTTGGTACAACCCAAAATCACCATTCCTTTTGGTTCGCACAACCAAAAAATTATTCTGAAGGTCTACAGGAAGATAAAAAAATACGGAATTGTATCAAGAACTATATACAAAAGAATAGGAAAAAAGGCTCGAATAGAAAAATAGAATCAGACTCAAGTTCCGAAGTAATTACACATAATAGAAAAATGGACTCAGGCTCAAGTTCTGAAGTAATTACACGTATAGAAATTCAAAAAGAAATCGATACGATCCACGTCATAATCCATATTGGATTCCCCAATTTATTAAAGAAAAAAGGAGCAATCGAAGAATTAGAGAAAGATCTACAAAAGGAAGTTAATTCTGTAAACCAGAGACTTAATATTGCTATTGAAAAAGTTAAAGAACCTTATAGACAACCTAACATTCTTGCAGAATATATAGCTTTCCAATTAAAAAATAGAGTTTCATTCCGAAAGGCAATGAAAAAAGCCATTGAATTAACTAAAAAAGCAGATATAAGGGGGGTAAAAGTCAAAATTGCAGGTCGTCTCGCAGGGAAAGAAATTGCACGTGCCGAATGCATCAAAAAGGGTAGACTTCCCCTCCAAACAATTCGCGCTAAAATTGATTATTGCTGCTATCCAATTCGAACTATCTATGGAGTATTAGGTGTAAAAATTTGGATATTCGTAGACGAAGAATAACTAGCCTTGTCTTCCCATTCTGTTCAGTGATAGAATAAAAAATGACAAGAGCCTTATTTTTCCTGAAATCCCTGAAAAAAAAAGAAGAAATTCTACCTCTTTCTATAAGATTTAATGAAAATTGATAAATCTTTTAATATAATTGCTATGCTTAGTGTGTGACTCGTTAGTTTTTTCTTTAGAGTCAAAAATGGAGATTCAAAAAAAATTGACTGAACCCTACTATAAATAGAAAAAGAAAAAACTTAGTAATTATAGAAAATTAACTAATAACCAACCTATTGCTTCGTATTGTCGAGATCCTAACTAAGAAACAGTCACTATATGAATAAATACATCTATCATAAATGAGTAGATCTATCATATAGTTGTAGCAACTGCAATTTTTTCTCTAAAAAAGAAAACATATTCTAGGTTGTGAAGCAAAACTAAAGGGATGTGGATAAAAGGAGGGATGATAGAAAGAAGGAAGAAGAATAAGAAAGATATAGGATTCCAATATGTATGGTCTATGAGTTACATCATAAAAGGCAATGTGATAAAGCATCAATATAATAAAAATAACAGAGAATTCGAAATCGTAACTTGAAACAAAAAATAGAAATTTTAAGCAATAATAAAATAAAGAGCGGCCCGGGTTAATAAAACTGAGAAAATTGACTCGGAAAGAAATTTTTGGAAAGCTCCATTGTGGGATTCAGACCTAACCATTAAAGGAGAAGTAGTGGGAACGACAGAACCTATGACTGCATAGGATTTTATTGAAAAGAATCCTAAGACTTCATTGGGTGGGATGGCGGAACAAACCAAAAAAATTGCCTTATTTGGTAAGGTTATAAATTAACAAATAAGACAGGAAAGAGTAAATATTCGCCCGCGAAATCTTTATTGAATTAGAATACTTTCCCGCGATTCAATAAGAGTCAAAATAAGGAGATTTTTTTTTTAAGAAAGATTACATTATCTATAAATATAGAATATAGATAAATAGACACACACATCTAGATATATTCTAGATCTTCTTTCTTGACTATATATTTTTCTATTTTAACAAATTCAATATTCAATATTAAAAAAACCCTAACTTTTTCTATTATCTATTAATGTGCATCTATCCATAATATTCCAAAATATTATGGAATTAGAGAAATTTGCACGCTTTCTCATTTCATTCGCGAGGAGCTGGATGAGAAGAAACTCTCATGTCCAGTTTTGCAGTAGAGATGGAACTAAGAAAGAACCATCGACTATAACCCCAAAAGAACCAGATTTCGTAAACAACATAGAGGAAGAATGAAGGGAAAATCCTGCCGAGGCAATCGTATTTGTTTTGGTAGATATGCTCTGCAAGCACTTGAACCCGCTTGGATCACGTCGAGACAGATAGAAGCAGGACGAAGAGCAATGACACGATATGCACGTCGTGGTGGAAAAATATGGGTACGTATATTTCCCGACAAACCGGTTACACTAAGACCCACGGAAACACGTATGGGCTCAGGAAAGGGATCCCCCGAATATTGGGTAGCCATTGTTAAACCAGGTCGAATACTTTATGAAATGGGCGGAGTATCCGAAACTGTAGCTAGAGCAGCTATCTCCATAGCTGCCAGTAAAATGCCCATACGAAGTCAATTTCTTCGATTAGAGATATAGCATCCCAAAAAAGGAGTATTGAAGATAAAAAAAACCTGGTTTTTTTTTCTGGAAAGACAATATTTCTTTCATCCTTTTGCATAGAAATAACAAATTGAAATCAAAATAATATGATTCAACCTCAGACCCTTTTAAATGTAGCAGATAACAGTGGAGCTCGAAAATTGATGTGTATTCGAGTCATAGGAGCTGCTAGTAATCAGCGATATGCTCGTATTGGTGATGTTATTGTTGCTGTAATCAAAGACGCAGTGCCCCAAATGCCTCTAGAAAGATCCGAAGTAATTCGAGCTGTAATTGTACGTACATGTAAAGAGTTCAAATGCGAAGACGGTATAATAATACGCTATGATGACAATGCAGCGGTTATCATTGATCAAAAAGGAAATCCAAAAGGAACTCGAGTTTTTGGCGCGATCGCCGAGGAATTGAGAGAATTGAATTTTACTAAAATAGTTTCATTAGCTCCTGAAGTATTATAAATACTAGTAGGCGAGATATAGATCAAAGAAAAAATTAGTAGATTATGTCTCACGTATATGCTTTAAAATCCAAAAGTAAAAGAAAAAAAAAAAGAAAACATGTTGATTATAGAAAAATTAGGAGGAACCTAGAATTAGAGTCTTATGGGCAAGGACACTATTGCTGATTTACTAACCTCTATAAGAAACGCGGACATGAATAAAAAAGGAACAGTTCGAGTAGTATCTACAAATATTACCGAAAACATTGTTAAAATACTTCTACGAGAGGGTTTTATTGAAAGTGTTCGGAAACATCAGGAAAGTAACAGATATTTCTTGGTTTCAACTTTGCGACATCAAAAGAGAAAGACTAGAAAAGGAATATATAGAACTAGAACCTTTTTAAAGCGTATCAGCCGACCCGGCTTACGAATTTATGCCAACTATCAAGGAATTCCTAAAGTTTTGGGCGGAATGGGAATTGCTATTCTTTCTACTTCTCGAGGTATAATGACAGATCGAGAAGCTCGACTAAACAGAATTGGGGGAGAAGTCTTATGTTATATATGGTAATCGCCCCTCCTATAGTACTCGAATTCTATCTCGAACTTCCTATTTTTCAAATAAAAAAAAACGTTGTATTTTTATTTGAAAATCAAAATAGAAAAATAGGAGAAAAAAAAATATGACAGAAAAAAAAAAAAGGAGAAAAAAAAATATGACAGAAAAAAAAAATAGGAGAGAAAAAAAAAACCCGAGAGAAGCAAAAGTCACTTTCGAAGGTTTAGTTACGGAAGCCCTACCCAACGGAATGTTCCGCGTTCGCCTAGAGAATGACACCATCATCCTTGGCTATATTTCAGGAAAGATCCGGTCTAGTTCTATACGAATACTGATGGGGGATAGGGTCAAAATTGAAGTAAGTCGTTATGATTCAAGCAAAGGACGTATAATTTATAGACTTCCCCATAAGGATTCGAAGCGTACCGAAGACTCGAAGGATACCGAAGATTTGAAGGATACCGAAGATTTGAAGGATACCAAAGATTCAAAGGATACCAAAGATTCAAAGGATTAGGTTTTTCTTTTTTCTAGGGTAATAAATTCAAAGTTCCAAAATTCAAGCGAAGAGACTTATTTTTTCCCAAAGATTAGATTCATAGTTTAAGAAAGGAATACGGAAATATGAAAATAAGAGCTTCCGTTCGTAAAATTTGTACAAAATGTCGACTGATTCGTAGGCGTGGACGAATTAGAGTCATTTGTTCCAATCCGAAGCATAAACAAAGGCAGGGGTAATCTTTCGAAAAAGAACTTTACTTTCTAAAAAGTAAAAAAAGTACCCGCGGAAACGTCCAAATAAAATAATTAATAATTAAAGTAAAGGATATATTTTACCCTGAAACGGATATCTTTGTATCTTTTTTTCTTTTTGTTATTTCTAACTCATATTTATGAGATAATAAAATATGACAAAAGCTATACCAAAAATTGGTTCACGTAGGAGAGTGCGTATTGGTTTGCGTAGGAATGCGCGTTTTAGTTTACGGAAAAGTGCACGTAGAATAACAAAAGGAGTTATTCATGTTCAAGCTAGTTTCAACAATACCATTATAACTGTTACAGACCCGCAAGGTCGGGTGGTTTTCTGGTCCTCCGCGGGTACTTGTGGATTCAAAAGCTCAAGAAAAGCATCACCCTATGCTGGTCAAAGAACAGCAGTAGATGCTATTCGTACAGTGGGTTTGCAACGAGCAGAAGTTATGGTAAAGGGTGCTGGTAGTGGAAGAGATGCCGCATTACGAGCCATTGCTAAAAGTGGTGTACGATTAAGTTGTATACGCGATGTAACACCTATGCCGCATAATGGATGTCGACCTCCTAAAAAAAGACGTCTGTAAAAGAATTAAAATGCTTTCAAGAGAAATAAACGATTCAATGATCAAATAATAATACTAGTCTATTATGGTTCGAGAGGAGGTAGCAGGATCCACTCAAACACTACAGTGGAAGTGTGTTGAATCAAGAGTAGATAGTAAGCGTCTTTATTATGGTCGTTTCATTTTGTCCCCGCTTAGAAAAGGTCAAGCGGATACCGTCGGTATTGCCTTGCGAAGAGCTTTACTTGGAGAAATAGAAGGAACATGTATCACACGTGCAAAATTTGGGAGCGTGCCACACGAATATTCTACAATAGCTGGTATTGAAGAATCCGTACAAGAAATTTTACTAAATTTGAAAGAAATTGTATTGAGAAGTAATCTCTATGGAGTTAGAGACGCATCAATTTGCGTCAAAGGTCCTAGATACATAACTGCTCAAGATATCATCTTACCACCTTCCGTAGAGATCGTTGATACGGCACAACCTATAGCTAACTTGACAGAGCCCATTGATTTCTGTATTGAGTTACAGATCAAGAGAGATCGCGGATATCACACGGAACTCAGAAAGAACTCTCAAGATGGAAGTTATCCCATAGATGCTGTATCCATGCCTGTTCGAAATGTGAATTATAGTATTTTTTCTTGTGGGAATGGAAATGAAAAACACGAGATACTTTTTCTAGAAATATGGACGAATGGAAGTTTAACCCCTAAGGAAGCGCTTTATGAGGCTTCTCGTAATTTGATTGATTTATTTCTTCCTTTTCTACACGCGGAGGAAGAGGGCACTAGTTTCGAAGAAAATAAAAACAGGTTTACTCCACCCCTTTTAACCTTTCAAAAAAGATTAACTAATCTAAAGAAAAACAAAAAAGGAATTCCATTGAATTGTATTTTTATTGATCAATTAGAATTGCCTTCTAGAACGTATAATTGTCTCAAAAGGGCCAATATACATACACTATTGGACCTTTTGAGTAAGACTGAAGAAGATCTTATGAGAATTGACAGTTTTCATATGGAAGATGGAAAACAGATATGGGACACTCTAGAGAAGCATCTCCCAATCGATTTACCTAAGAATAAGTTCTCGTTTTAAATCCATTGCAATTTTTTCCTCTTCTTCTTTTTCGAGTTAGAATAAAAAGAAAAAAGAAAACAATTTAGCATCTTTGGCACAATCTATATTTTCGCGAAATGGATCATAATAAAATGGATTTTAGGTATCTAGGGAAGATTCACTTGGAAGTAACTATTTCCTAGATACCTATGCACGGTACTTCACGGTTGAATGAATCAACCTGAAAAATCCCTAAAAAAGACCTAAAGTTAAGGATTTATCAATGGGTAATGTTGCTCCAATACCTAACCAAAGAGCTACTGCAGTACCGATTAAAAAAACGGTCGTAGCTACTGGGCGACGGAATGGATTTTGGAATTTATTGACATTCTCTAGAAAGGGTACTGTCAATAAGCCCGTTGGCACAGAAACCATTAAGAGAACGCCCAATAACTTATTGGGTACTGTACGGAGTATTTGAAAGACGGGAAAGAAGTACCACTCGGGTAATATTTCCAGAGGAGTTGCAAACGGATCCGCCGGTTCACCAATCATTGACGGCTCGAGAACCGCTAAACCTACATTACATGCAATAGTACCTAGAATTACTACTGGAAAAATATATAAAAGATCGTTGGGCCACGCGGGTTCCCCGTAATAATTATGTCCCATCCCTTTAGCTAATTTTGCTCTTAATACAGGATCATTTAAGTCAGGTTTCTTTGTTATTGGGATAGGTGAATTCTTTAGGATCCATCCCCCAAAGGAACCGGACATGAGAATTTTTCATCATCCGGCTCGAGCAAGAATGAAAGAAAAAAGACCGTGGAAGATCCATAATAGAATAAGGTATATAATGACTCAATGACTCTAGGTAAGAAAAGCTTTATCAGATTCTCTTTTCCGAAGTTGCACCTACAACTACTTATTGAAAAGAATCTTATTCTTATGGGTAAATGCTCAATATCCAAGTTGGCTTGCAAATTTGATCATGATCAATTGCTTTGTGGATTGTCTCATGTCTCTTGATTAGTTGGTGTTTATCCCCTCAATATCGCAAGTTTCTTACGTCCAAACAAAGTATTTACTTGTTACTAATAAAAAATCAAAAAGTCTAGCCTACGTTCTTCTTTAGATACCTTCTTTTACTCCGATAGTATTGCGGATCGCAATCGATGCAAAGAAAATGAATGCATTTCCATACTATAATAAAAAAAGTAAGTGTAATAAATAGAGAATTGGATCATGTCACATGACTTATTCTATTTCTACTCTATGGGATCTTACGGAGCCTGTTCATGGATGACATGGTTGGGGTATGATCATAGAAAATATTCTCCTCAAGTGAACCAGCCTATCCTTCCTAGATAGGGGACTTACGTGTTGATTGGATGCGGAGACACCTTTGGTTGTGAATTCTAATGTGGCAGATCCAATTCTTTATCTGCATGGCCAAATCAATAATTCAAGTCACACACTCCCATAATCCGCCTTATTTTCTTTCTTTCATAAAATGAACTTCAACTATTTGTATTTGTATCAAAATACTTCGGAGTTGAAGAAAAGTATCCAAATGACATGTCTTATTTTACAATAACCCATGTTTGTAGCAATGAAATACCACAACCTACCCGATATGATATATGAAAATTAGAATTATCTTTCTCTATGATATGGCTTCCCTATAAAGGACCCGAAATACCTTGCTTACGTATCATTGGAAAGTGCATTAACATAAATACGGCAGTAAGCAGAGGCAGTACAAAGGTATGTAAACTATAAAAACGAGTCAAAGTGGATTGGCCCACACTAGCACTTCCACGTAATAACTCCACTAAAGGCGATCCTATTACCGGAATCGCTTCAGGTACACCTGTCACAATTTTGACTGCCCAATAACCAATTTGATCCCAAGGCAAAGAATAACCAGTTACACCAAACGATGCAGTCAATACACCCAAAACCACACCTGTCACCCAAGTTAATTCGCGGGGTTTTTTAAATCCACCTGTGAGATACACACGAAATACGTGCAGGATCATCATTAGAACCATCATACTTGCTGACCATCGATGAACTGATCGGATTAACCAACCAAAGTTGGCCTCGGTCATTATGTATTGAACCGAGGAAAAAGCCTCTGTAACGGTTGGGCGGTAGTAAAAAGTCATAGCAAAACCGGTAGCGACTTGTACTAGAAAACAAGTAAGTGTAATTCCCCCTAAACAATAAAATATGTTGACATGAGGAGGAACATATTTACTAGTTATATCATCCGCAATTGCCTGAATCTCAAGACGTTCCTCAAACCAATCATATACTTTATTGAGATAGGTAACTAACCCGAGTCCCCCTCCGAGAACCGTATATGAAAATTTCATCTCGTACGGCTCAAGCAGAAACACACAAATTTTCAACGGATATTAGAAAAAAAAAAGGTTCAAAACTTCATCAGCCACTGGATTGGGTCGATTTGCCTTGAAGATATGAAATAAGAAAAATCCAGAACTTATTCTTTGTGATGATAATGCCAAAAAATCTCAAGTTGGCTCATCTGTCTTTCTTTCTTTCCCTTATGTTGGTCATTAGAGGCTTCTTGACTTTTCTCTTCCCTATTTTGGATTTCTTTTTTTTTTGCGTAATGCAGATTTACTCTTGTTTTACTAGTAAATAAATAAAGCCAAAATTCTAGTAGTTTTCTGATAGAAATTATCTTGTTGCGATCCTATGAATCAGTTCAATTAAAACCTTAGATTCATACTAGAGCCACGATGATTGAGTCTCAAGCTAACCAAAAGGCAAGGGTTCTTCGAATAAGAACCGCTTGATGATCATTTATTGAATCCGTGTAATAACTCGACAAAATCGAGAGAAAAAAAAGTTGTCTTTTGGGCAAACAAAATTGGAAGGAAGAAAATTTCTTTTTTTATTAAAAACTACTTGAATTTTTTTCAGTCTGGTTGCGAGGTCTGAATAGTGAGTATGAATCATAGTTCCATTTTTTTTCTTGATCCACTCTATCTATTTCGTGTTCCAGATACTAGAATAAAAAATATCCGACGAATTAGAATCATCTTGATAGAGATAACAGGCCCTTTCTATGTATTATCAATAGGATCCATTCTAACAAGTCACACACTCATATTCCAGAGATACCAAAACAAAAAAATTCCACGGTCGAACTACCAGAATGTCTAGAAATGTATAGCTTAAAGTAGAAAGGCTTTTTTGGATGGAAAAACAATGACTTCGTAGTTTTAGTTAGTAGAAACCTAATTCATTAAAATTCCGTCCAGTAAAACAGAAGAATTATAAATTTCTAAAATGATAGATAGGAATATCGCGAATAAAGCCATTGCGACCCCCATAAAAGGAGTAGTCCCCCAACCCGGAGCTACTTTCCCATATTCCGAATTCAAGGGTTTCAATAAACTACCTACGCGAGTTCGTCTTGGCCCAGGTCTAGAACTATCTTCAACGGTTTGTGTAGCCATAAATTCTATTTAATCATTGGTGTTGACTTTGTATACTATTCCGTTGTAGTTGTAAATACAAGATCTTTTCGTAGATCCATTGTAATCTTGAAATTCTATAAAAATGGAAACAGCAACTTTAGTCGCCATCTCCATATCTGGTTTACTTGTAAGCTTTACTGGGTATGCCTTATATACCGCGTTTGGGCAACCCTCTCAACAATTAAGAGATCCATTCGAAGAACACGGGGACTAATTGAAGTAAGAAGTCTCCCCATCTGGGAAACTTCTTACTTCAATGAAATTATTTCATTTTTTTAGTCGGAACCTTAGGTGGTTCTCGGAAGAAGATAGCGAAAAAAATTATCCCTAAAGTCGAAACTAAAAGGAACGTATAAACCAATGCTTCCATAGATTCGATCGTGGTTTATTTACAATTATAACTTCCACACCTATTCATTTGTCATTTGGGATCTTTTCCCATATAAAGATAAAGAAAGAAAAAGAGTCAAAGAAAGGATGGGAGATGTTTCCCATGTCAAATCAAAAAAGAGAGATGAAAGATACCATAGCAATGTGGTATCAGACTGCTTGTCTCCTTGTAGTTGGATCTCCAACTTTTTGGAATGTTCCAAATTCCACTTGAGCATCCAAGTCTGGATCAATACCAGCAAAAACATCTCGGAACAAGGTTCTAGCGCCATGCCAAATGTGTCCGAAAAAGAAGAGCAAAGCAAAGGTAGCATGACCAAAAGTGAACCAACCCCTTGGACTGCTGCGAAAAACACCATCCGATTTCAAAGTAGCCCGATCTAATTCAAAAATTTCCCCTAATTGGGAACGCCTCGCATATTTTTTTACAGTAGCAGGATCAGAATAACTTACTCCATTAAGTTCGCCACCATAGAACTCCACCGTTACACCTACTTGTTCAACACTATATTTGGATTCTGCTCTTCTAAAAGGAACGTCCGCTCTCACAATTCCCTCTTCATCTACCAAAACAACCGGAAATGTTTCAAAAAAAGTAGGCATACGGCGTACAAAAAGCTCGCGTCCTTCTTTATCTCTAAAGACGGGATGTCCTAACCATCCAACAGCTATTCCATCCCCGTTGTCCATTGAGCCTGCTCTGAATAATCCCCCCTTTGCCGGATTATTACCAATATAATCATAAAAGGCTAATTTTTCGGGAATTTTAGACCAAGCTTCTGATAAACTAAGATTTTCGGCTAACCCATCGCTAACTCTTCGATATATTTCTTGCTGAAAGTATCCCTGATCCCACTGATAACGAGTAGGCCCAAATAATTCGATTGGGGTAGTTGCTGACCCATACCACATAGTTCCGGCAACTACGAAAGCTGCAAAAAAAACAGCAGCGATACTACTGGAAAGTACAGTTTCAATATTGCCCATACGTAATCCTTTGTATAGACGTTGAGGCGGACGGACACTAAGATGGAATAGGCCCGCTAATATGCCCAATGTACCCGCAGCAATATGATGAGAAGCTATTCCCCCCGGAACAAAAGGATCAAAACCTTCTACACCCCACGCTGGATTTACAGCTTGTACTTTTCCAGTTAGTCCATAAGGATCGGACACCCATATCCCAGGACCATACAAACCCGTTACATGAAATGCGCCAAAGCCAAAGCAAGCCACCCCTGCAAGAAATAAATGAATTCCAAAGATCTTGGGCAAATCCAAAGAGGGTTTTCCTGTCCGCTCATCACAGAATATTTCTAGGTCCCAATATACCCAATGCCAGATAGCTGCCAAGAAACACAAGCCAGAAAACACAATATGCGCACCTGCCACACCTTCATAACTCCAAATACCCGGATTCGTTACAGTTCCTCCTGAAATACTCCAACCACCCCACGAATTGGTTATTCCTAAACGAGTCATGAAGGGAATGACGAACATACCTTGTCTCCACATTGGATCCAGAACAGGATCAGAGGGATCAAAAACCGCTAATTCATATAAAGCCATCGAGCCGGCCCAACCAGAAACTAAAGCTGTGTGCATTATATGCACCGAAAGCAATCGACCCGGATCATTCAATACAACAGTATGAACACGATACCAAGGCAAACCCATGGAAATACCCCTTTAGCAAAGAAAAATAGACACGATGTCGCTTTATTTTATCGCATTGGAAAAGACTATCCATATCCTATGTACCTAACCCCTCTAGGGGATTCTGTGTCAGAAAGCGTGAATATTTATTTCATTCCATTAAAAATAAGAAGCCAATTCTGTTCGTAAGAAGAAAGAGAAGCAGATCTATTCTATACTCGATAAGTGCCAATATGCAATGGGTAGCTTGGCCTATTTGGAAAAAACGAAGAATAGATCCCTATCCCTCTTTGTTTATCATTCCAATCACCGATTCCTTTTTCTTTATTCAATCTGTCTTACCTTCCTTATATGTATTATGTATTATTTCAATCTACGTATTAATAGAATCTATAGTATTCATATAGAATAAGAAAAAAAAAATGAAGACAATAAACTGCGGATTCTTTCTTTCTCTTCCATTCTTACGTTTCCATATTAAAGTGTAGTTTTCTTACTTAAATTTAATAATATTAATCTAATATGCCCATTGGTGTTCCAAAAGTACCTTACCGGATTCCCGGAGATGAAGAAGCGACTTGGGTTGACTTATACAATGTTATGTATCGAGAAAGGACACTTTTTTTAGGTCAAGAGATTCGTTGCGAGGTCACGAATCATATTACAGGTCTCATGGTATATCTCAGTATAGAAGATGGAATTAGCGATATTTTTTTGTTTATAAACTCCCCAGGCGGGTGGCTAATCTCAGGAATGGCGATTTTTGATACGATGCAAACGGTGACACCAGATATATATACAATATGCCTCGGAATGGCTGCGTCCATGGCATCCTTCATTCTGCTTGGAGGCGAACCCACCAAGCGTATAGCATTCCCTCACGCGAGGATTATGCTTCACCAACCTGCTAGTGCTTATTATCGGGCAAGGACACCAGAATTTTTTCTAGAAGTGGAAGAGTTACACAAAGTTCGCGAAATGATCACAAGGGTTTATGCACTAAGAACAGGCAAGCCTTTTTGGGTTGTATCCGAAGACATGGAAAGGGATGTTTTTATGTCAGCAGACGAAGCCAAAGCTTATGGACTTGTCGATATTGTAGGGGATGAAATGATTGACGAGCACTGCGATACTGATCCAGTGTGGTTTCCAGAAATGTTTAAGGATTGGTAGTGGCCGGATTTCTTGTAAATTTATTTCAAACCTAAATTCAGGTTTTCTGCGATTTAATAGAAAATAGAAATACTTCATGATGATCAATCATCAGGTTAAGATCGATCTAAACCAATCCTTTTTTTTTCTATATACATACGACATGCCAACGGTTAAACAACTTATTAGAAACGCAAGACAGCCAATACGAAATGCTAGAAAATCGCCCGCGCTTAAGGGATGTCCTCAGCGTCGAGGAACATGTGCTAGGGTGTATGTGCGACTCGTTCAGATCATGAGTTCAAACAAATAAGACAATTTTTGAAGTATCCATGATCGGTACCAATGAATAGGATAGAGCTTCTCTATCCTAGATTTCTATGGTATATGGAATTTCTGGTTTCCTTTGGTGCAAATCCAATCATCTAAATTGGAAATTAAGAAGCAATTCCCCCATTGGTAGAAAATGGTTATCCATTAAGCGGAGGAAATAGTAATAAAAAGAAAAAGGCTTATGCTCCTTTATCTTAAAAGAACGGACTAACAGGGTCAGCTACTTAGCCAACTTTCATAATTAAATGCCGTCACTGTATGGATAACTCTTATTGTGAAAAGAGCTATTTACTCTATAATGGATAGGTAGAGCCAAAGAATGTGAACTATACAAGTTCACAATACCTTTTGATGAAATGAAAGAAAGGGCTCCGGTGTATAGAGAGGGCCTCACCGTTTAAAAGGGAACCATAGAAACGATGGAACCCACTATTTTTTTGAGTATCGTTAGAATTTGTTATTTCTATGCGAAATAACTGAAGAGAATAGAATAAAAAATCGTGGTTGGGAAGGTTACAGTAGCAAAAGTCATTGGAATTAATATTTTATATATCGGAATAATTCGTTTTGTTATTAATGGGAAAAAGGATGGCTAAAAGAAGAGAAATCATTAGTTATTCATTAAGGTTAATTTGATTCAATGACCAGAGTTCCGCGAGGATATATAGCTCGGAGACGACGAACAAAAATGCGTTCATTTGCCTCAAACTTTAGAGGGGCTCATTTAAGACTTAATCGAATGATTACTCAACAAGTAAGAAGAGCTTTTGTTTCCTCTCATCGAGATAGAGGCAGGCAAAAGAGGGATTTTCGTCGTTTGTGGATCACTCGGATAAACGCAGCAACGCGGATATATAAAGTATTCGATAGTTATAGTAAATTAATACACAATCTGTACAAGAAGGAATTGATTCTTAATCGTAAAATGCTTGCACAAGTAGCTGTATCAAATCCAAATAATCTTTACACGATTTCCAATAAAATAAAGATCCTCAATTAAATGGATAAAAAAGTAATATACAGGAATAATTAAAACCGAATTCCCGGAGAGGGAACTCCGGGAAGATACAATAAATTAAGATTAAGTGGTAGGAATCAACGAGCATGTTGCAATAAATAAAAAAACTATTTATTCTTCCCCATTTTTCTTTCTTATAACAAACACAAGAATCAAAACTGGATTACTTTCTTTATATAGGTCTGGCCCTTTCGAATAAAACATCAACAATCGGAACTTAAGTTCCGATTGTTGTTTCTTAAATTCTGGTTGGAGTTTCTTAAGTTTCGATTGGAATTGAACTTTTGCGTTAATTGAGGAATATGTCTATTCTTTCTGGGTCTAGGACCAGTAATTATTGAAATTGACTGGGCTTGAAATTGCTTCTCATTCTCATAGTTACGAAATGGTAAGAAAGATAAAATACGAGCCTGTTTTATAGCAAGAGTAATTAATCGTTGTTGTTTCAAGGTTAATCTATTTATTCGTCTCGATAATATTTTTCCTTGTTCACTAATAAATCGATTAATTAAACTCATGTTTCTATAATCAATTCGATCCCCCGGGCCAATCCGAGGACGCCTACGAAAAGGTTGTTTGGATTTACGAAAAGTTTGCTTGGATTTACGAAAAGTTTGCTTGGATTTATGAAAAGTTTGCTTGGATTTATGAAAAGTTTGCTTAGATTTATGAAAAGGTTGTTTAGATGTATACATGATTTATTCTTTATTTAAAAATTTGAAAAAAAAAAATGGATTTCTTTATTTTATTAATTTTGGATCCAGAAGAAGTAGTCTTTCTTTGGTCCATATATTATTTGATTCATATATAGTATATGAATACCCTCTATACATATGAAATAATATCTACCTGAAATCAAATGAATTGATTTGTATTTTGTATTCTATCTATGTTCTATATATTAAATCTGTTCTTTGGAAAGATCGAACACACGATGCTCCTATTTTTTTATTTCGTCATGAGTCGTATGCTTGCGACAATAACGACAAAATTTTTTTAATTCTAATTGTCCGGGTGTATTGTGGCGATTCTTTTGAGTACTATATCTAGAAATCCCCGTCGATTCCTCATTGGCACCTTTTCGAACACAACTGATACATTCCAAAATAACTCTGATTCTAACACCTTTCCCCTTGGCCATGAACCTCCTTTCTTTTTTGGATTGACTTAACTTAATTCTTCTACTTATTCTGTTATTCTTCTATTTGGAATCCCAAGAAGAAGAAGAAAATCCATTCGAATAAAAAATTTTTAAAATTCTTAAATTAAGTAATAAAAAATAGAGAAATAATTAAAGAATACAATCCTTGTCGAATTAGCAAGGATTTTGCTTCGAAATCCTTTCATTTAAGTAGCCAGCCCAGCCTCTTTCTATGCTCTGATTTCTGAGGCCTGACTTAGCTTGGATACCGCTTTTGATTGAATTTCTGTTTTCCAAAATGGGATTTGCCGAATTTTTCATGACTCTGAGGTTCAACCCAATCCATCTTTTCTTTCTTTTTCCTTCCTATACTAAAAAGAAAAGGATTGAAAAAGGGAAAATTTGCGTCATGTCACGAAGAATTCCTCGCATAGCAATAACTAGAATTAAAAAAAAGGGAATGACAAAGCATCTGGGAATAAACGATTAATTTCTATCAATAAACCTGCTAAAGCCCCAAACCATAGAGTACTTAGCACGGGCGCTACAGAGAGATATGTTTTTATATCCCGCATTGAAAATCCTCCTTCCTTATTGGAATACATATATGATCAGATACTCTTGCCCAAGATCATTTGTATTTCTTTTGTTTAGGCGAAATTCCTAACTAAAAAAACAAAATCAATATTCTATATATAGAATGAACGGTATAGACGAGATTTTCCTACCCCTAAAAAAGAAAAAGATGACCCCTTCTTCCTATACATTACCAAGGAATAGTAATCTTTCTTTTATAGGTGAAATTAGATAGGATTTTAGATGTATACCATTCCTTGATTATATGAGACCAAAAAGAAGAAATGACAAGAAGGTTCTATATAGATAGAGAAAGAGATAGAGAAAGAGAAGAAAATTACGATGTGGAAAACAAGACAGGAATTGTGTACAATGCCATTATACAACAATTTGGAAAAGGGATGTAGCGCAGCTTGGTAGCGCGTTTGTTTTGGGTACAAAATGTCACAGGTTCAAATCCTGTCATCCCTACCTATTACTTCTTTCTTCTTTATGGGCAGTAGCGAGGAGATCGATTAAAGTGGGTATAACTTGAATTTGTGGATACTATACGTACGTGAGACACGTTAGGAGTAGAAAAGGGTTTTCTTTTTGAATGAAAGCGCTCTTAGTTCAGTTCGGTAGAACGCGGGTCTCCAAAACCCGATGTCGTAGGTTCAAATCCTACAGAGCGTGATTCCATCTATCTTATGTCGAAGCAGAGTAAAATAACTTAACAAAACAAAGTTGAATTGCAACTCCAATTTGACCTCCTCTCTGGTCTGGAGGAGGTCAATCAAAAAAGAAATATTACTCAATCAAAGATCCAACTGATCCCCACGTCTGTATTGCAAATACGCAGTCACGAATAATCCCGCTAAAGTAATAGGAATTAGGCCTAAGACGATTCCAAATAGAAAAACTTCAATCATTTCGATTTGTTCGAGGGGATAAAAAAAAAGAGGTACGATCTATCCCTAAATAGTAGTCTAAATTATCCACGAATCTCAATGACCAAGAAAAGAATTGATAATTAGTGTGGAAAAGAGTCGTAGAATACCAGGAATCCAAAAGAAAGATTTTTATTTTCTGACTTATTCATTCAATTCATTTCAAATAAGACGTATCTTGTTCAAGCCAATAAATAGAGCTGGGGTTATAGTTAAAGCAGCCAGTAGAAAACCGAAATAACTAGTTATAGTAAGCATGAAAGGGTTAAATTCCATTTATTTTTTTACTACACTACATATGTTGGTAAAGCACTTACCTAAGTTATGGAAAATTCATAATTCATCGGTTATTTTAGATAATACTAAAAAACAAGATAGAGTGAGATACAGAAGTGTAAAAGAAAATCGATTCATCAGATGGGACATGAGTCTCTAATTCCGAATCAAGAGATTTGTTGTGGAATCTGTCAGTTCTTTAAAGTAATAATATTAAGAACTAGATCATCTAACCCCATTGAAAAATGAAATTGGATTTTCGGGAGAATTTTGGAATATAAGATAAATAAAGAATTGAAACAGTCGAATATTCCCCTATTCCTTCTTATTTTAACTGATTGTATTCCATATGGAATAAGAGGAGAAGAAAAGCATTCCACGACCCCCCGAGCAAGGGGCCCCTTAAAAAAAGGAAAGCTCTTCCTTGAATTTACTTTATTTTTATTCCTTTTTCGAACCCCAACCAAAGTTGATTCGAAGACGAGTCACTTCAATTATCCTTTTAAGTTCTATCTTCTGTCTTTCCCTATTTCATCTCATAAAGTTCCACGCTTGCAGTTTAGTCAAGAAAGTTAGACCTAATCCAACAAACAAGGCAAGGATTGATTACGAATCTTGATTCTTCAAAGAATGTTTTCTTTCTCTCATAACAGATTATCCACTATTCGATTTTCTATTTATTAGATATTATATTATGCTAACCAATTAAATTCCTTAAAGGGAAAGGTTGGATTCGAAGAAAACTTTTAACTAAAAAGGGATAGATTTCGCATATACTTGTCCTTATATTGTGTCAGTATGAGAATATCTTTCCTAAATTATTTATCCAAACCTATTGATCATTAACTTGGATTTTCCCAAGATCTTGGCCGCTATTCCGAATTATTCTACTAATCCGAAGCCAATGAAAATAAGCAGGACCCAAAAAAATTGGGGGTTTTCTATTGATGCCTTGAATAA